TCCACCAGGATTATTATCACTTTCTTTATCATTTTCTTTTTCATTTTTATTTTCATGATCATCGTCATCACCGGCATGCCACCCACAGTCATCCCACCTAGGGTCTTCCTGGGCATCCCACCCTTCGGGATTATCCCAATTATCTAAATTCACGGAGATTCTTGTATCCCTCGATTTCATACGTTTTTTGCAACCTAATAAAAAAGAAAAACGAAGGAAGGGAGCCATGGTAAAGAAATTACCAAGCGCGGTCTTATCAATGGCACTGAATTTGAATTTCGTCCTATAAGTATTAGGAAAATAAACTAATTTATTTTTTTTTTTTTTTTTTTTTTTTTTTTTTTTTTTTTTTTTTTTTTTTTTTTTTTTTTTTTTTTTTTTTTTTTTTTTTTTTTTTTTTTTTTTTTTTTTTTTTTTTTTTTTTTTTTTTTTTTTTTTTTTTTTTTTTTAACATGAGAAATCAGACCGCATTAAAAAAGAAAAGATAAAGTGGCAGGCCTAGAAAAAGAAATGGATTCAGCAGAATATTGTAATGAATATTCTGACTTACTTGACCCGACTTCTAGCTTTTTTGTTCGCATATAAAGCGGATTCGAAATTCCACTTCGAACTGTGAGTATCCTTTATAATGATTAGAAGATCCTCGATGGTATAGATTTCTTCTTCCATGAGGAAACTAGTTATTCGGGTAGATAACCTCAATTCTGAAATAAAGAAAAAAGCCGGGTCTTTTCTTTTTCTAGAGATATAGACTATCAATCTACACCACCATGGTTTCACTTTCAGTTTCTCAAAGTTACAATAGAATAAGGCCGTTAAAGCCCACGAATTATTAACAAATTGGTCTATTTTTCTGACAATTTCCTCTTTATCTTTCTCCTCCAAACCTTCTATTTCTAGGAGGTTGATTAAGAGAAATTAGTCTTTCTTCATCAAAAAGTACATCAACTACTCTTTCAGATAAGCCGAATTTGCGGACACGCATATATCGTGGATCCCCTTTTTCGAATAAAAGAAGACGGCAAATTTTTTTCTTTATGGAAACCCAGTTTATATAGCCAAAACACAAACAAGCCACAAGAGTCAAAATATGTGAGACTTGTTGCCTTTGTAAATCATACTTTTGTTTTTGTAAAACTAAAATTTGCATCATGGTTTTCCCTCTGTTTTTAACTAAAAGTTGCATACATCTGTTTTTAACTACAATATTCATTAAAATTTGCATAACCTTTTCCTCCTATTGTGGTTTTTTTTTTATTAAAATATTATAACTTTTTTATTTCTATGTACACTTTTTTGAGTTCAGCTTCCCATTCACTGAGGTCCAGTTCAAAAGGCTCCTCTTTTTCTTCGAAATCCCATTCAATGGCCAGAGAGACCATGTCTTCATCCATAGGAACCCAAGTGTCTGGATCAATCAAAAGGTCAATTCTATCCGAACTATTCATTTCCACATGATAGTCGCAACATTCACAAATATACATTTTTGAATTAAAAAGTGGCTTATAATTTAAACCATAACAAACGTCGCATTGAACCCACAAATGCCTATATTTGTGGAATCCACCAGGATTATTATCACTTTCTTTATCATTTTCTTTTTCATTTTTATTTTCATGATCATCGTCATCACCGGCATGCCACCCACAGTCATCCCACCTAGGGTCTTCCTGGGCATCCCACCCTTCGGGATTATCCCAATTATCTAAATTCACGGAGATTCTTGTATCCCTCGATTTCATACGTTTTTTGCAACCTAATAAAAAAGAAAAACGAAGGAAGGGAGCCATGGTAAAGAAATTACCAAGCGCGGTCTTATCAATGGCACTGAATTTGAATTTCGTCCTATAAGTATTAGGAAAATAAACTAATTTATTGTTTTGCATAGAATAGGAAGGTCTCTTTTCGGTTTCACGAAAATAAAAATAAAAAAAAAAAATTTTAAATATTTACTAACATGAAACGATATAGTTGAAAGACATAATACTAAGCCGTAACATGAGAAATCAGACCGCATTAAAAAAGAAAAGATAAAGTGGCAGGCCTAGAAAAAGAAATGGATTCAGCAGAATATTGTAATGAATATTCTGACTTACTTGACCCGACTTATAGCTTTTTTGTTCGCCGCATATAAAGCGGATTCGAAATTCTCTTTCATTCCACCTGTACCCAGGCGCTTCTTATTCGCCCGGAGATTGTCTGAACAATGAAGAAAATTGTGTACGGTTGTATAGATCTCGATTAAATCTATATATGCCAACTTTACTAAAAGTTGCATCATGGTTTTCCCTCTGTTTTTAACTAAAAGTTGCATACATCTGTTTTTAACTACAATATTCATTAAAATTTGCATAACCTTTTCCTCCTATTGTGGTTTTTTTTTTATTAAAATATTATAACTTTTTTATATACTGATTGTCAAGTATATGATAAATCATATATCTTATTATAATTGATTCTATTTCTTTTTTTATAAAAAAAAGAATCTAAACTTTTTATA